TGTCCTATGACTCATATTCCAGAATATATCCTTTGAATGGGTCAAACAAAAAATAAAATTCACTATTTTTTTCTTGCCCCTAAACTAGATTAAATCTTTAAATAATGGTAGACTGGAAATGAAAGTTCCTTTTTCGTATTTGTTCTATATTGTATTGGCGGAAGAACAAAACAATATTGGATTCTAAAATCAAGGAAAGATATTTAAAAATATATTTTTAAATATACTTTTTTATTTTATGTATAAACTTTTACTTTTATATGTTTTATATGTATATGTAGCGAAAAAAAATATCGATTTATTCCCATGGAGTATCCAGCAAGAAGAAGAAGATTGATGAAATTGGAAATATCGACAAATTCTTGCCTTGCGCGGGATAAGGAAATAAAAAAACCCGCTTGTACAATTTAATCTATATCGAATTTAAATATCAGAATAGCTGATATAATCGTCATTCAATGGGTTAGGTCCACCTACTTTTTCTTTATTTAAAATTTTATGCTGGGTTTGATAAGAACAATGGAGAAGTAAGAATACTTTGGTTTGGTAATTCATAATAGTGATTGGACATTTCATAAAAATAATTGGACATCTAATTCTAGAATATTCCTGTCAACAAACAACAATTTTAATAATTAAACATGAAAAAAACGACTCTCTCATTACAGGAGAGGGTAGACTAGTTCTAATAACTACAATTATTAATTACTATTTATACTTATTTATACTTATAGTAACTAATAATAATGAATTAATAATGTTTCATTTTTTAATAAACTTTCTAACTGTAACTCGTAATAATAAAAAGTCATTATAATGGTGGTTACCATTTGCTTTTTACAAATAAAAAGAATATCTCTATTCTACACCGAAAACGAAGACTAAAACTTTAGTTTAGTGAAAAAAGCCCCTTATCGGATTTGAACCGACGACTTACGCCTTACCATGGCGTTACTCTACCACTGAGTTAAAAGGGCCCTTTGTATTCAATTCATGAATTATAGCCATTTTCATTATGACTCTACTGCACTGCATACTGCAAACAAATACAAATATAAATAATATATGTATATATCATGTACATATCATATACATAGGGGTTTCGTTTATATTTATAAAGTAAAGGATCAATTCGATTTACCCTCAAAAGGTGAAGCGGGTCAATTTTATTTTAATAATGCAATGAATTGTTTCAAGACCGACCCCGCCTGTTTCCTTTTACTGACCAATCAAAACGAGATTTACTCGATTGATACATGTACCAATCTGACACTGACATAGATTCAATAGATTTTATTGAATTATATGATGACGGTATTCGTACCCCGAACCTAATTTTTATAAAAAAGTAAAAAAGAGAATTTCTATCGTTTTTGAATTTTCTGACTTAATGTGAGATAGTGATATGCATGGCCTATTTTATCTGAACAATGAAGGAAGCAACGAGTTTTAAGTTAAAATTAATGAGTGAAGAAGAAAAGAAATTAAGTGAGTTTTTACACCCTTTTCCGTTATGCTGGACCAATCACTGCCTGAACGGACAGAATCCTATACCTCCTTTCGCTATATTCGCTATACTATCGCTATACTATATATAATATTTTATATAAATACAAATTAAATAAAGCAAAATAAATAAATAAATGAAAATTGGACGGTTCATTTATTCCCATCCAATAAAAAATTCTATGGAATCATAACACAAAAGTAGAAAAGAGTGTTCGGATTTAGTCATAGCATTAGATTATATTGACAATTCCAAAAAACTATACATACTATCATCATAGTATGATGACAGTCGGGCGGATATGCCCCTATCGTCTAGTGGTTCAGGACATCTCTCTTTCAAGGAGGCAGCGGGGATTCGACTTCCCCTGGGGGTACTACGAAAGGAAGTTGATTATGGATTATCCATAAGCCTAGAATGAATTCTTCCTGGGTCGATGCCCGAGCGGTTAATGGGGACGGACTGTAAATTCGTTGGCGATATGTCTACGCTGGTTCAAATCCAGCTCGGCCCAAAAACTCGCCGCTCCATAAAAATGGAATCCTTCTCTTTTACGGATCAAGCATTTTTTCTTATGTATCCATGTTTTTCTGATTCATTCTGATCTTTCTAAGACTCTAGATTGGTAATACATAATCTTTGATTATGAAAAGAAAAATAGTTTTTTCTCGTTGAAAGGTTGATTATCCATTTTTGGCACTAAAAAAACATGGGTTACTAGTAATCTGTGTTACTTTGACTATAGTCCATATCTCTGTGTTACTTTCAGTATAGTCCATATCTATGTGTATATAATATCAGTTAGTATATCATTCATGTCTCTCTTACAATACGACGAAGAAAATAAAATGGTTTTTTAAAACCATTAAGAATATGTATACCATACACCTCGCCGGGATTGTAGTTCAATTGGTCAGAGCACCGCCCTGTCAAGGCGGAAGCTGCGGGTTCGAGCCCCGTCAGTCCCGAACTAGGCTCCGATCCGTTAAATAAATGGATAAATTTATTTAACGTGAAAAAAGAAAGAGGGAGCAAGAGCTAATGCCCAGCGGGATCCCTATTTCTTTTGTTTTTATTTAGTATTTATCATCAGACAAATACGGGAATTTCCATTTCTTTCATTAGTGCCGATTGATAAGAGAGAGACATAACATAATAGTTAGATTCGTACAATCGGTAGTATTCTTATATTGACTTTACTATTTGAATTTAAGAGATACTTGTCCACTTTTGTTTTTTCAATATTCTTGATGAATAAAATAGAAAAGAGTACCCCTTTTTACCGGAGTACATATGCAAATTGTATTCGTTTATTGTACGAGACACAACGAACTTAACATAAGTGCCTCGACAGAGTACTTGTCAGGGTAAATGAAAACCCCTTTGAGCTCCAACTTTTTTTTTTTTTTTTGGGGGGGGGGGTATCCTCAATGACTAATTGGAAACAATCTATCTCATTTTCATTCAAATAAACTAAATTGCACACTCAATTTTTTATGTATGCCTTCCGGTTCCAGTCCCAATTGAAGGAAGAAATACTAATAAAATAAAAGAGGAGAACGAGTAACACTCCTTTTTATTAAATTCATTGGAATTATATTCGATTTTTTCTACTTAACTCGTCCTTTTTCCATCTCACTCCTACTCTTTTCTTTAGATCTGTGTGTCATCCATAGAATACCATACCGGTCATATAATACCTCATAATTGTATGTATAAGTATAATATAACGAAGAAGGAATATATAGGGAAGACGATAGGGTTGGGTTATTTATAGAAAAGAAAAAGTGGAAAAGGATGTAAATTTCCTGATCCAATAAAGAATCCTTTTTCAGATTTAGTATAGATAAAGGATCTTCCTATGTTATACTATTACTATTCAATTCTCGACGATGAATTTATTTGATAGATCATATATTGTTATTCATAATACTGATCCGATTCAGTATCATCAGGATGCAATTCATCCCATTGAATTTACAGGAATCCAATTTCTCATCTCTATGGGATTAGATCCCGAGTTATTGCGAAGTAAAAAAAAAAATGAGATTATGGAAGTAAATATTCTCGCATTTATTGCTACTGCACTGTTCATTCTAGTTCCTACTGCTTTTTTACTTATCATCTACGTAAAAACAGTCAGTCAAAATGACTAATTTGATTGAAACTTGAATTATTAGTTCTTATCAATGATCAATGATTGAAGAAAGGAATTCAAACTTCAAGTCTTAAACGAAATGATCTGGCTGGAATCATAAGTATCTGAGATAATAAGTATCTGAGATAGTAGTATCTAAGCCTAGATAGTATGGTATAGTTATATACTATTATATAGTATATATTATCATATTCATTATTTTCATAGAAAGTTGTATTGTATACGGATATAGACTTTTTCCTATAAAAAAAAGCCGCCCATATCTAGATCAATATACAATATGTATGTACATGGATTAGATCTATATCTAAATAGTACATCAAAATAGCAGCCTAATTCTTTTTTTTTTGCTACATTTACCTGTGTGTATTTCGATCGATCCAAAATAATCGAAGGCCAACTGTTCTAATTCTTAACCTATTTTATAATTTATTTATATAGGATAGATCCTGAGATCCATCAAAAGAATCAATGGAGCAAGAATAATATGGGCGTATACTAATCTATTAGAAATTTAAAAATAAATAAAAAAAGAGAAAAGAAAACGAAACCAAAGAATCTTTTTCTTTTTTTAGATTTCCCACCACAAGAAGCTATTGCTTGATCCATTAACAGAAAACATGATCCGCGGAGTTCTATTCTATGATAATTTATTCAGATTTGTAAAAGGGAATAGGTTAATAGAGTAAACCCCTCTCCGTTCCATTTTTTATGCTTAAGACATGAGATGAGTCAAAAAAGCATAAAAAATGGAATGGAGAGAAGTCTAAAAGAAAGGTGAAATACACGATACGTGAATCGTGCAACGAAAGAAGGATCTAATCTTCTTATGTGTAGAACCTCTTTTCTTTGGTTTGGACAACAACTAGTCACTTCCAATAGAAAGTATGTATTGCCATAATCTAATTAGATTAGCGGAACGACTTTATGTTCTCTTAGAACAGTAAAAGTCAAAAAAGAGGGAAACAAATAAAGAAAAAAAAAACCATTTCTGGTTTTTGTTCATTGTAATATCCATAATTCTGGTAAGAACTGGTTTATTAAAATAGAATGTTTAGGAAGAATCCGATTGAAAAAATTTTCCTATCATGCGTAGATTTTAGTTTCGAAATAGAACTATAGTAAAGTAATCATTCATTGTTTGATCGAATGCTTATTATTCATTATTGTATTTTCTTATTCATTACTGTATTTCAGTATAATTTTGAAACAGAGACATTCTTAAAAAATAAAAAGCTTCGCAAAACGCTCAATTAAACAATTCATACAATTAAATTAAAAAACTAGTAGTACCTCTCCCTAAAGTCCACTCCTTCCCCATACTACGAGTGAGAGGGAAAATGTAAAGACTACCATTAAAGCAGCCCAAGCGAGACTTACAATATCCATATGAATTATGTCTCCTATCTCTATGAAGGAATTATTTAATTATTGATCAATAATCATAATGGAATTAATGGCGCAGAGTCAAAATAGAATTCTGACTTAAAGCTATTAATGAACCAATCCAATGAATCTACTTGTAACAATATTCTAAGATTTCTGGTAGAATTTTGAAATATAAGTATTAAGTACAGATATAATACACATACCTTTTCTTGAAAAATTAGATAGCAAAGGAATACTTCTATCCTAATGAAATGAAACATGTGGGAATACTAAGACCTATTGTTTGTTACCTTTTTTTTTCGACTTTTACTTTTACTCTATAAAAATAAGAGTTGACCGACTATCCTGATTGAATGTTTGATTACTCAGAGACCCTCGTGAGTCTGGATACAAAGTTTCTTCAATCCTTTCCACAACTCTTAAATGGATTTCCCACCAGCCTATCCAATCTAATTCCAGATGGAGTCAGTATACACAATTTTAGTAATGGTAGTGAAAAATAATCAGGAATTCTTGATACTCTTTCGTACAATCTCTTCTTCAATCCTAGGAGAAAAATGGATTGTCTTTTAGGAACCTTTGGATACTTTCGACCTCTGATTTTCGTCGTTCTGAATCCGAGAATTGACTCTCACTATTAAAAAAAAAATAGTGAGAGTCAATCATATTACTAAGTAAGACTCACTTCATCCCTATTTGTATCGGTTTGAGCTACACCCAAGGACCAGATTTTGAGAAAAAAAACTATCGATAGGCTTATACTTCTCCGGCTCCGGGGACAAAATTCGTCGAATTAAATCAGTAGAACAAGAAATCCCCCGTTTTTTGTTGATCAGGCGACACCCAGATTTGAACTGGGGATAAAGGATTTGCAGTCCCCTGCCTTACCACTTGGCCATGTCGCCAAATCCGATCCAAATCTCAAAAAAAAAATATAAAATAGGTAAAAAAAGAGTATTCATCCATATTCTTTTACTAAAATTCTATTACTAATTCTTTTATTTTTTTTTTTACCAATCCAATTATTCTCTTCGATTGGTTATCACACCCCTTAAAAATTCCCCTTCTCTTTCCATCGAGAAGGTAAAAAATGGATTTTCGGTCACAGACTGAAAAATTTAGTGCAAATTGGAACCATTAACTATTTTTTTTTGAATTAGTGAAAAGTTCTTCAATTTGTATCTCAAATTGTTGCCTTTCCTTACTGGCATAACAAATCAATTCAAATATAACAATATATATGATATGTGTATATGTAAACCCATACCCCAAAAACAAAAATTGTTACACATATACCGGGACGAGTCTTTTTTATGTACATATCCCATATCCTTATAGGGAATCGTCGTGCTTTTTTTTTTCGTTTTCTATAATTATAATACAATAGAAAAAGTGGAAATTATGATATAGTGTGACCTGACTTCTGTTGCCACAAGCAAAATTGCTATAAAAAAAAGATGAGATGAGATATGTGGATAGGTGGATAGCTATACCGACATATACTTTACTTAGGAAGTATTATTCCTATTACGCAATTCAATCATATTCCATAAATCCATATTATATATATAGTAAAAGTAAAATATAGTAAAAGTAAAATTATATTTATATATAGTAAAAGTAAAAAAATCCGAAATTTTTTTTCAACATGAAAAAAAAATTAACTTTATAAGACTCCATAAGTGTAAGTGACGGAATTATTCTGGGAATGCTTTATAAATTCATTTCCATTTGTACCTGTCGCAAATTCGAACTTGTCTTGCGTCGAAAATGCTCTTCATTCCTCTGTCTAATTTCCGTTCTCATACGTATGAAGTACATTTACGGGGTTGTCTAAAATTTCATGTGATTCAGTAAACAGAATATACATTCCATCATTGCGAAATGCGAAATCGATCCATATGGTTCGATAAATAGTGAGCTAATAATGGGATTTTTCGATAAAGGGGAAACTGAAAATGAAGATGCTCTGGAATGATGGAAATGAGGGAATGTCCACAATACCTGGATTTAGTCAGATCCAATTTGAGGGATTTTGTAGGTTTATTAATGAGGGCTTGACGGAAGAATTTCATAAGTTTCCGAAAATTGAAGACACAGATCAAGAAATGGAATTTAAATTATTTGTAGAAAGATATCAATTGGTGGAACCCTTGATAAACGAAAGAAATGCTGTGTATGAATCACTCACATATTCTTCTGAATTATATGTACCTGCGGGATTAATTTGGAAAACCGGTAGAGATATGCAAGAAGAAACCATTTTTATTGGAAACATTCCAATAATGAATTCCCTGGGAACCTTTATAGTAAATGGAATATACAGAATTGTGATCAATCAAATATTGCAAAGTCCTGGTATTTACTACCGTTCAGAATTGGACCATAACGGAATTTCTGTCTATACCAGCACCATAATATCAGATTGGGGGGGGAGATCAGAATTAGAGATTGATAGAAAATCAAGGATATGGGCCCGTGTGAGTAGGAAACATAAAATATCTATTCTAGTTCTATCGTCGGCTATGGGTTCGAATCTAAGAGAAATTCTGGATAATGTTTGTTACCCTGAAATTTTCTTGTCTTTCCTTAATCTGAATGATAAGGAGAAAAAAAAGATTGGGTCAAAAGAAAGTGCTATTTTAGAATTTTATCAACAATTTGCTTGTGTAGGCGGGGATCCGATATTTTCTGAGTCCTTATGTAAGGAATTACAAAAGAAATTTTTTCAACAAAGATGTGAATTAGGAAGGATTGGTCGACGAAATATGAACCGTAGACTGAATCTTGATATACCTCAGAACAATATATTTTTGTTACCACGAGATGTATTGGCTGCTGTGGATCATTTGATCGGAATGAAATTTGGAATGGGTACACTTGATGATATGAATCACTTGAAAAATAAACGTATTCGTTCTATAGCGGACTTGTTACAGGATCAATTTGGACTGGCTCTTGTTCGTTTAGAAAACGCAGTTCGAGGAACTATATCTGGAGCAATTCGTCATAAATTGATACCGACTCCTCAAAATTTGGTAACTTCAACTTCATTAACAACTACTTATGAATCGTTTTTTGGCCTACATCCTTTATCTCAAGTTTTGGATCGAACTAATCCATTGACACAAATTGTTCATGGGCGAAAATTGAGTTATTTGGGTCCTGGAGGATTGACGGGTAAAACTGCTAGTTTTCGGATACGAGATATTCATCCTAGCCACTATGGACGTATTTGTCCAATTGATACGTCCGAAGGAATCAATGTTGGACTTATTGGATCCTTAGCCATTCATGTGAGGATTGGCCATTGGGGATCCATAAAGAGTCCGTTTTATGAAATATCTGAAAGATCAAAAAAGGAGGCACAGATAGTTTATTTATCACCAAATAGAGATGAATATTATAGGGTAGCAGCTGGAAATTCTTTGGCCTTGAATCAGAGTATTCAGGAAGAACAGGTTGTTCCAGCTCGATACCGTCAAGAGTTCCTGACTATTGCATGGGAACAGATTCATCTTAGAAGTATTTTTCCCTTCCAATATTTTTCTATTGGAGCTTCTCTCATTCCTTTTATCGAGCATAATGATGCGAATCGGGCTTTAATGAGTTCTAATATGCAGCGCCAAGCAGTTCCGCTTTCTCAGTCCGAGAGGTGCATTGTTGGAACTGGACTGGAACGTCAAACGGCTCTAGATTCGGGGGTTTCCCCTATAGCCGAACACGAGGGAAAGATCATTTATACTGATCCTCACAAGATTATTTTTGCAAGTAATGGAGACACTACTACAAGTAACGGAGACACTACTATAAGTATTCCATTAGTTATCTGTCAACGTTCCAACAAAAATACTTGTATGCATCAAAAACCTCAGGTTTCGCGAGGTAAATGCATTAAAAAGGGACAAATTTTAGCGGACGGTGCGGCTACAGTTGGTGGGGAACTCACTTTAGGAAAAAACGTATTAGTAGCTTATATGCCATGGGAAGGTTACAATTTTGAAGACGCAGTACTAATTAGCGAACGTTTGGTATATGAAGATATTTATACTTCTTTTCACATCCGGAAATATGAAATTCAGACTCATATGACAAGCCAAGGACCTGAAAGAATCACTAGGGAAATACCACATCTAGAGGCTCATTTACTCCGCAATTTAGACAGAAATGGAGTTGTGATGCTGGGATCTTGGGTAGAAACAGGTGATATTTTAGTAGGAAAATTAAGGCCTCAGACGGCAAACGAATCCTCGTATGCTCCAGAGGATAGATTATTAAGAGCCATTCTTGGAATTCAGGTATCCACTGCAAAAGAAACTTCTCTAAAACTACCTATAGGCGGAAGAGGGCGCGTTATTGACGTGAGATGGATCCGGAAAAGGGGGGGTTCCAGTTATAATTTAGAAATGATTCGTGTATATATTTCACAGAAACGTGAAATCAAAGTAGGTGATAAAGTAGCTGGAAGACATGGGAATAAAGGTATCATTTCCAAAATTTTGCCTAGACAAGATATGCCTTATTTGCAAGATGGAACACCTGTTGATATGGTCTTCAACCCATTAGGAGTACCATCACGAATGAATGTGGGACAGATATTTGAATGTTCGCTCGGGTTAGCGGGAGATCTGTTAAAAAGACATTATAGAATAGCATCTTTTGATGAGAGATATGAGCAAGAGGCTTCGAGAAAGCTAGTGTTTTCTGAATTATATGAAGCCAGTAAGCAAACAAAAAATCCATGGGTATTTGAACCGGAATATCCGGGAAAAAGCAGAATATTTGATGGAAGAACAGGAAATCCTTTTGAACAACCTGTCTTAATAGGAAAGTCCTATATTTTAAAATTAATTCATCAAGTTGATGATAAAATCCATGGACGTTCTAGTGGACATTACGCACTTGTTACACAACAACCCCTTAGAGGAAGGGCAAAGCAAGGGGGA